TAATTTTACCCTAATCAACCGACTTTATCGAGAAAGATTACTTTTTTTAGGACAGGAGGTTGATAACGAGATCTCGAATCAACTTATTGGTCTTATGGTATATCTCAGTATCGAGAATGATACCAAAGATCTCTATTTGTTTATAAACTCTCCTGGCGGATGGGTTATCCCTGGAGTGGCTATTTATGATACAATGCAATTTGTGCGACCGGATGTACAGACAATATGCATGGGATTAGCCGCTTCAATGGGATCTTTTATCTTGGCCGGAGGAGAAATTACCAAACGTCTAGCATTCCCTCACGCTTGGCGCCAATGAGGTTTTTATTTAAGAGAAAAAAATAAGACTATGCCTTCGCCGTATGAATATTAAGTAATAATAGCATGGCACTTTGAATTCGATATCAAAATAAAAAATTTTTATTGTTTTTTCAAAACATTTGATTATGTATCGAGAGAGTAGTATGAGATATAAGGTATTTCCTATTTTTTATTTTTTATATTGGGGATTCCAGTTCAGCGTCACAAACTTTTTTTATTTTCACACGGGGGGCTTAATTATGTTCTGAAAGAGTTCGAAAATAAAATATTTTTTCCTTATTTTACAAAAAGCAACTTTGGGATTGCTAAAACACAGACAAACCAAATAATATAATAATAAAAATATATAAAGCAACGGAACCATCATAGTATTTTTGAACTCCTACGAAAGTACGAAAGGAAGGGTGGTAATTTGATCATTTACCGATCTGGGTCTGATAGACCCTATTTTTTTTCTTTGGTGGAAGGTAAGGGTCAATTTTATTATAGAGCCGTATGCAATGCATAAAAGATGCCCGTACGGTTGTTCAATTCTGTCTTTTTTTCTTTTTAGTCTTTATCTTTCTTTTCTATTTAGCATGCAAAACGGAGGAACCCCTCTTTTGTTATACCATCAGGGTAATGATTCATCAACCTGCTAGTTCTTTTTATGAGGCACAAACGGGAGAATTTATCCTGGAAGCGGAAGAGCTGCTAAAACTGCGTGAAACCCTCACAAGGGTTTATGTACAAAGAACGGACAAACCCTTATGGGTTGTTTCGGAAGACATGGAAAGAGATGTTTTTATGTCAGCAACAGAAGCCCAAGCTTATGGAATTGTTGATCTTGTAGCGGTGGTTGGGTGAAAATAGCCCGAATTTCTATTTATTTCGCGTAAATCCTCGATTTCATATTTTATATTTTTGCTGAATTTACTAGAAAATTAAATAGAAGTAATTCAAATCATTCAAAATCATCAGGTTAGGATCGATCTAAACCGGCCCATTATTTATATGATATGCTTCAACATGCCAACTATTAAACAACTTATTAGAAATACAAGACAGCCAATTAAAAATGTCACAAAATCCCCCGCGCTTCGGGGATGCCCCCAGCGTCGAGGAACATGTACTAGGGTGTATGTGCGACTCGTTCAGATCATGAGCTGTGATAAAAGAAAGAAAACTTTTTCTAGTATCAATGATCAGTACCGGCGAATAGGATAGAATAGAAAAAGAAGTCCATTCAATTCAGTATATAAAAAAAAAAGAGAATCCATCCATTCTATTGTGTATGAAATTTATGGTTTCCATTGGTGCAAATCCAATCATCTCAATTTAAGATGAGAAGAAATTCTCCATTGGTAGCAAATGGTTATCCATTAAGCGGAGGAAATCTTACTTAAAAATCGAAAACTTAGGCCCCCTCTTGCAAGAACGGACTAAAAGGGTTAGCTACCCAGCCAACTTTCATAATTAAATACCGTTACTGTGTAAGTAGATCTAATCGTGAAAGACCTCTTACTGGATAATTCATGGGTAGAGCCAAAGAATGTGAACTATACAAGTTACCAATAACATTGATTAAATAAAGTAAAGGCTCCGGTGTATAGAGAAAACCTCACCGTTTAAGAAGTAATCATAGAAACGAAGGAAGCCGCTATTTCTTTATCCATTTCTATTTTTTATTTATTCTATTTTGATACCTAGTAAAAGAAAATTTATTATTTCGAAGTGAAATGCCTAGAAAAAGAAAAATAGTGGTCGGGAAGGTTATAGTAGCCAAAGCCATTTGAATTTTTAGTTTATACATTGGAAAAAAGCTTTGTTATTAATAGACTAGGAAAGGGAAAAAGAATAACTGAAAGAAAGGAAATCTATTAGTTATTCGTCAAAGTTTCATTTATTCAATGACCAGAATTAGACGGGGAAATATAGCTCGGAGACGTAGAACAAAAATTCGTTTATTTGCATCAAGCTTTCGAGGGGCTCATTCAAGACTTACTCGAACAATTACTCAACAGAAAATAAGAGCTTTGGTTTCGTCTCATCGGGATAGGGATAAGCAAAAGAGAAATTTTCGCCGTTTGTGGATCACTCGAATAAACGCAGTAATTCGTGAAATAGGGGTATCCTATAGTTATAGTAGATTAATACACGACCTATATAAGAAACAGGTGCTTCTTAATCGTAAAATACTTGCACAAATAGCTATATCAAATAAAAAATGTCTTTATATGATTTCGAATGAGATCATAAAAGAAGTAGATTGGAAAGAATCCACCGGAATAATTTAAACGTAGTTTTCCCCGGAGAATGAACTCCGGGAGGGTAGAGTCAAAATGAATATGCTAAAAAATTAGTAAAAATGAATGAACACATTAAAAAAAAAAGATTTATTCTTACCCGATTCCTTTTTTTTCTTACGACACGATAATTAAATCTGCATTTTTCATATTTTTTGAACAAAGCATCAATCCGCGTTTGAGTTCGGATTTGAATTTTTATTCAAGTGAAGAAGGAGTAAGCCTATTTATTTCTGGCTCGAAGACCCGCAGTTCTGGCGGTCGACTCGGTTCTTTCAAATTGTTTCTCATTATTAAGAAAAGGTAACAAAGATAAAATACGGGCTTGTTTTATAGCAATAGTAATTAATCGTTGTTGTTTCAAGGTCAATCTATTCACCCGTCTAGATAATATTTTTCCTTGTTCGCTAATAAATCGACTAATTAAACTCATGTTTCTATAATCAATTCGATCCCCCGATTGGATCGGGGGCAAACGCCTACGAAAAGATCGCTTGGATTTAAGAAAAGGTCGCTTGGATTTATCCATGGTTTGTTTAGTTTATTCCTTATCCCGAAAATCCTATTTCGATCGGATCTAAAATGAATTAGAATAAATAGGATTTGGTTTGTTTATATTTAATTATGTTAATAATTAATAATATATATATAATATTAACTATTATATATTATTAACTATTATATATTAACTATTATATTTATTATATTATATTTAACTATGTTTTAGTTATATAGAATGTCATTTTTTCCCCTTCCTTCGAAGGGTTACATACATGTGCTCGATTCGATCTATTTCTTTATCTCCCCATGAATCGTATGTTTGTAACAAAATGGACAGAATTTTATCAATTCCAATCGATTAGGCGTGTTGTGACGATTCTTTTCAGTAATATATCTGGAAATACCCGTTGATACCTTATTAACACCGTTTCGAACACAACATGTACATTCCAAAATAACCGTTATTCGGACATCTTTCCCCTTGGCCATGAACCCCCTTTGGATTTTTGATTTACGCGACTCTTCTATTTTCGATCCAAAACGAAGAAGAAGAAAGGAAGGAAAAAATAGAAGTTACTAACTTGAAATCCAATTATGAAAAATTTCGCTGCAACCAATATACTAAAAAAAATAGAATGATTTATAAACTTTATTTCAAATCCCAGTATTTCATTTACATTTAAGTTTACATTTAAGTACCTTGTATAAGAGTCTTGTCCTATATCTAGACCCCACCTTGTTTATTCTACCTCCATCCCTTTTTAAATTTTAAAAATTTATTTAATTCAAACTTGAACCCAAGTCTCGAAGCTGTTGAATCCACCTTTTATTTTTTTCTCTTTCCTCCCTCTTATTCTAAAAGGAAAAAAGAGAAAAAGGGCGTGAAGTATTAGTCACAAATATTTAATTGTATCTCGAATCTTCGTTATTTGGTACCGTGTCAATAACTAGAATCAAAAAAAAGGGAATGTCAACGCATCTGGGAAAAAACGATTAATCTCTATCAATAGACCTGCTAAAGACCCGAACCATAGAGTACTTAATACTGGTGCCACGGAAAGATATGTTTTTAGATCTCGCATTGAAAAATCTCCTTCCTTTTTTTATTGTAATATATTTTATTGTAATAATACATATATGCTCAGATGCATATGCAGTTAAGAACCTTGTACACGGAATCCCTAATTAAAATTGAAATGTACAACTATCGGGTGAATAAAATTTTTTTCTTAAAACATAAAAAGCGTCCCCTTCTTCCCGAGCATTACCGAAAACTACTCATTTATTTTTACGACAGGTTCCGTATTTCATACGTATATAAGCCTTTTACTATATATTTACTATATATTACTATTATATGTTAAATGGGACCAAAAAGACGAAATGCCCATATATATATATATTCTATATATCAATGGAGGAAATAAAGATGTGGAAAACAAGATAGGAATTCTATACAATGACACTGTAGACCAATTGGAGGGATGTAGCGCAGCTTGGTAGCGCGTTTGTTTTGGGTACAAAATGTCACAGGTTCAAATCCTGTCATCCCTACCTATTACTTCTCCGTTGAGCAGTAACGAGGGATGAACATATATATATATAAAATATATAATTATAATAAATATATAATCGTTCATTCAACGACGTATTGGGGTTAAAAAAGTGTCTTTAAAGTCTTCTCTCTTCTGATAAAAAAGCGCTCTTAGTTCAGTTCGGTAGAACGCGGGTCTCCAAAACCCGATGTCGTAGGTTCAAATCCTACAGAGCGTGATTTCGTCCTTATTTTTCTTAGATCATTAGATCAAATTAGACTGAAAAAGCTTAACTAACTTGAACCGCAATCTAAATTTGACCTCCTTTGTATTAAAGAAAGTAGGAGGTCAATCAAAA